ACTTCTAAGAACTCGGGTTATGAAAGAAGGGAGCGAAAAAGAAGTATCAGCAACAACCGCTTTTATTATATTCTATTCACTATATAAATACTTTAATTTAGAAAATATAGTAATAGTAAATTAGTAGGACTATTGATACACAAGCTAAATATAAGAATAGATAAGAAGAAATTCGTCCTCCCCCTATATATTTAATACCTTCTCCTAGAAAGAAACTTGCAACGCCAATTCCATTAGTAACTCCATCAATTACTCGTCGATCAAAAGAATGAGCTAGTTGAGCTAATTCTCGTACACCCTTAATGAATACTTTTTCGTAATAAACGTCTATGTATCCGCGATTGTATGACCAGTTGTATATGACATTTATTATTTGTTCTAAGCGAATTCTCATTTTAGAATCTATTTTAGCAAATGAATTGATTAAGTACAAATTTTGTCGATCTGAATAGACAGACCCATATAGAACAGATGCTAGAAATATTCCGAAGTAGGCTATACTAACTGAATAAAATGCATTCGTCAAAAATTTATACCAATCTTCATCAGTTGAATTCTGATGGAAAAGTTTCATCGATGGGGTTAACCATTTCGATAATATGTCAACCTCCATTACTTCGTGCCCGAAATGAATTCCTATGCATCCAACGAACAAAGTAAATATGGCCAATATAAGCAGGGGAAATAACATGGTATTGTCTGATTCATGCGGGTATAGTAAAGTATGAGAGTCTTTATTTAAAAAGTGAGTACTAAAAGATGATCGCATGGTTCTTACATAACCGGCAATTTTATATGTATTAGAAAACGAGCAATTGGAAAAGGAGGACTTGTCATTATTATTCCTTGTTGTTAAAAGCAAATTACTGCTAACAGGTTTGGAACCTTCTTGCCCCCATATGGATATTGAATAGAAGGAACTATTTGTGTGTCCGCTGTAATTTTGAAAATGACTACGTAAATGCCCTTCGAAAGTAAGTAAATACATACGAAACATATAAAATGCAGTTAATCCTGCTGTGTAGAAAGCTATTATTGCAAAAATCGGTGAATACAACCAACTATCATTAAGAATTTCGTCTTTGGACCAAAAACAAGCGAGGGGTGGAATACCACAAAGAGAAAGTGTACCTAAAAAAAAAGTTGTTTTTGTAATTGGCATATATTTGGTTAAACCGCCCATAAGAACCATGTTCTGACTCTTAACCGGAGAATACCCAACAATGGGTTCCATGGAATGAATGATTGATCCAGACCCTAAAAACAATAATGCTTTAGAATAAGCATGAGTGATCAAATGGAATAAAGCGGCTCGATAAGAACCTATACCCAAAGCTAACATCATGTAGCCCAATTGAGACATCGTGGAATAAGCTAAACTTCTCTTAATATCTCTTTGAGCAAGAGCTAAGGTAGCTCCTAATAGTACCGTTATTACACCTATCAAAGATATGATATTCATTATGTAAGGTATGGCTATGAAAAGAGGAAGAAGCCGAGCTACAAGAAAAATTCCTGCGGCTACCATAGTAGCCGCATGTATAAGAGCCGAAATAGGAGTGGGTCCCTCCATAGCATCAGGTAACCATACATGAAGTGGGAATTGCGCAGATTTAGCAACTGCACCAAGGAATAATAAGAAGGCACAAAGCGTAGCAAATGAGGAATTAATCTCATTGTTATTAATGATCGAATCATTGAATATTTTGAATAAATCCTGAAATTCGAAACTACCTGTTATTAAATAAAAACCTAGGATTCCTAATAATAAACCAAAATCCCCCACACGATTGGTCACAAACGCTTTTTGGCAGGCATTTGCTGCAATTGGTCGGGTAAACCAAAAACCTATTAACAGATAGGAACACATTCCCACGAGTTCCCAAAAAATATGGATTTGTATCAAATTGGGACTAGTAACTAATCCCAGCATCGCTGTATTGAAAAAACTCATATAAGCAAAAAATCTCAAATATCCTCGGTCATGAGACATATAATTATCACTATAGATAAGAACCATGATTCCAACAGTAGTGATTAATATCGACATAATAGAAGTAAGTGGATCAATCAAGTAGCCGAACTCTAAGGAAAAATCACTAGTGATGCTCCAAGACCATAGATATTCATAAATTGAGCTACCATTTATTTGCTGGATCGCCAGCTTGGTGGAAAAGACCATAACTATACTTAACAATAAAACAGCGGGAAAAGCCCATATACGACGAATATTTTTTGTTGCTGTCGGATTAAGCAGGAGTTCCAATCCTATTAACATAGTAACTAGAAGCGGAACGAAAGGTATAATCCATGCATATTGATATGTGCGTTCCATAATAATAAATAAAAAAATTAAATCAAACCTTTTTCCTCTATTTTCTTCTAATTAATTATATTAATTATTGTTCCCAATTCATATTCATCACCAGTTATTATTTATTTTTTTTTAACACAAACCAAAATAAGGATATGGAAAAGAATATTCTTTTTTATTAATCTCGCTCTTCCTCGACTATTTCAAATTTGACCCAAGGAGTTACAATTGAATTGGTCAAATGATATAATTAAGCAAATTATTGCTTAATACTTAGGGGTTAAGTAATTATTAGCTTTTGATATGGATCATGAGATCCACAAATAACTCAACTCAACAAGATATTTTATCCAAAATCATTAACTAATTAAAATTGAATTTGAAACTGATTGATTGGCTTCCACCATAACTTGTGGGAAATTCTATGATACTTGTAACCTCCCATATGGGTGAAGTAAGAAGGTGAAGTAAGAGGTTACTTAAATTGCCTTAATCAAGTTCAAGTAATGGATCATTGAACAAAAGTATTCTTCTAATCGTGGGGACGCTATGCTTTAATGTGATCAATTGGTAGAGAAAATCTTATTGTTTTATCTCATTTAGGTAATGAATTTCTGGTTATTGTTATTAAATGTATTACGACGGTAGGTATATGTAGGTTATATTTATATATATGGTCCATTTCAAATAGACTGAGATAGGAATTGGAACCTTTTATTTTAGTTTTCTTTTTTATCTTATTTATCCGCGGGGATCGATTTCATTCGATTTCATCGGTAGTTGATACCATCGATCCTAATGAATGGAGATATGAAACAATCAGTACAATTTTCTTTCTTCTGAGATTGTCATTGTATGCAATAATAATGATAATGAATACTTCAAAAAGAGAAAAAGGATCACTCTTTTTTTCTATGAGAGTTACACCTAGCGAATCGCATCTCCTTTCTTTTTATTCTCCAACTTGAGTTTTAGTCCCTAACAAGAATTTAGTCCCTAGCAATAATTATATACTATATGTGCATATTTGTATGTTATGAAGAAAATCTATAAACTAAATAATAGATATATGAATAGAAAGAAAATAATAGATATATGAATAGAAAGAATTAATGATCTATTTTGAACAATACATGTCTTTCACATTCAACTTAGAAAAGTTAATTTTTGCATGGCGGTTCCAAAAAAACGTACTTCTATATCAAAAAAGCATATTCGTAGAAATTTTTGGAAGAGAAAGGGATATTGGGCAGCGGTAAAAGCTTTTTCTTTAGCTAAATCCATTTCTACCGGTTATTCAAAAGGTTTTTTTGTACGAAAAAAAAAAATGAAATAATAAAAAGCAAAGCAAAGAATAAATAATAATGTGATAAGAAACCCTTCAAATGATCTAAATCAACATCAATCAATGATTGGATAAATTAATGATTCTGTATCATATAGTGGGATTGGGCCCTAAAAATGGCACTATTTGTATTTTGTTTGAAAAAAGGGCGTTATTAGACGCAAGATACAAGGTTCAATATAGTGAATAGAGTACATTTTTATATGATTTGCGAGATGGGGATTGCCATTTTCCCCATCGATTCACTATTACTAAGCTTTAAGGTAAGCTAGTAACAATTATTGAACCTTCAAATATTGACTTGAATGGCTATTCTTCGATTTATTCAAAAATAATCTACTGCAATTGCATTGAACCTCTCAATATCGACGATTGAATATGCATGGGTTAGTATTACTTCGAACAAGCCGCCATGGTGAAATCGGTAGACACGCTGTTCTTAGGAAGCAGTGCTAGAGCATCTCGGTTCGAGTCCGAGTGGCGGCATTCTCTAAAACAAAAAAGGACACAACGGATCCTTTAATTCGATACCATATTTACATTCGGTAATTAAGGAAGGGTTCCCTTTTTTTATAACTATAACAAAAAAAAATGATTGTTTATGATATTTGCAACTTTAGAACATATATTAACTCACATATCTTTTTCGATCATTTCAATTGTGATTCCTACTCATCTGATGACCTTGGTCTATGAAATTGTAGGACTATGTGATTCGTCAGAAAAAGGCATGATAACTACTTTTTTCTGTATAACAGGATTATTAGTTACTCGTTGGATTTATTCGGGACATGTACCATTAAGTGACCTATATGAATCATTAATGTTCCTTTCATGGAGTTTCTCTCTTATTCATATAGTTCCATATTTTAGAAACTATAAGAATTTTTTCAGTAAAATAACCGCCCCAAGCGCTATTTTAACCCAAGGCTTTGCCACTTCGGGTCTTTTAACTAAAATGCATCAATCCGCAATATTAGTGCCTGCTCTCCAATCCCGTTGGTTAATGATGCACGTAAGTATGATGTTGTTGAGCTATGCAGCTCTTTTATGTGGATCATTATTATCCATAACTCTCCTGGTCATTACGTTTAGAAGAAAGATAGATATTTTCGGTAAGACCAATCATTTATTAATTAGTTCATTTTCTTTTGATGAGACCCAATACGTGAATTTTTCGTTTAGAAATTATCACAGATATCAATTGACTCAGCGATTGGATTATTGGAGTTATCGTGTCATTGGCTTGGGTTTTACCCTTTTAACTATAGGTATTCTTTCAGGAGCAGTATGGGCTAATGAGGCATGGGGATCTTATTGGAATTGGGACCCCAAAGAAAC